TAAACAACGAGTTTGGGGATATGGTTCTAAATAATGTATATATATATATTGTTCTATAAAACCTGCAGAATATCGCAGATGGGTGTGTGTGTGTATATAATAATAAATATATTACCTAAGTTATATAATTACTATAAGATTATACATCTATAGTATTTAACGTACTATGGTACATTTGTATATTTTGTAAAGTAAAAAGAAGTATACATCATTAATATTAATTATATGTATTTATTTAATGATATTAAAATCTATTTTATAAAAATATATAGTTATCTATTACTGTATAAAAAAAATTTATAATATAATAAGTATATAATATATTATATGAAAAATTTAATTATTGTTAACTTATATTTAATATAAGTATTAATACTATTAAAAATTTATATACATTAAATATATAATATATCATAGTATACATTAATCATTATTTATTTACGACAAAATATACAATAAATATTAATGATAATTAAAAATCATCAAAATAGTTAAACAATATAATTTAATTACTATAAATATTTAATAATTAAAATATAAAACTATGTCGTAAAGTTTTTAATAAACTACCATTGCTTAAATGCAGGGGGAGTTATTATTTTATAGTATGTCTTTATGTAATTATAATATTGTATTTTTATATCTTTTTATATCTAATTTATGTTTTTGTATAATTATTAAAGTTTTTAATAAACTACCATTGCTTAAATGCAGGGGGAGTTATTATTTTATAGTATGTCTTTATGTAATTATAATATTGTATTTTTATATCTTTTTATATCTAATTTATGTTTTTGTATAATTATTAAAGTTTTTAATAAACTACCATTGCTTAAATGCAGGGGGAGTTATTATTTTATAGTATGTCTTTATGTAATTATAATATGTATTTTTATATCTTTTTATATCTAATTTATGTTTTTGTATAATTATTAAAGTTTGATTCTTACTTAGAATTTTAGGTTTATAAAAATTTACATGTAAGTTTTAGCGTGAAGAATTTTAAATATTATGATTTATATATTAAATAGAAGTATAGTCGCAGTGTTTAATATTAAGTGTTAAATTATTTTAGATATAATTTTGTAAAAATTAATTGGTTAAATTCGTGCCAGCAGCCGCGGTTATACGTAAAATTATATTAAAATTTATTGGTTAAAAATGAATTATATTATAAATAATTAAGAAGTGGTGTATAATTGTTAGATTTAATGAAGTAAAATTCGTATATTGTGAAATTTATATATTGTGTTATTTTTAATAATTTATAAAAGTTAGAATATTAATAGACTAGGATTAGATACCCTATTATTCTAAAATTAAAGAATAAATACCTGGGTAGTAAAATATATTTAAACCTAAAGAATTTGGCGGTATTTTATTTTAATCAGAGGAACCTGTTCCGTAATCGACAATCCTCGTTAAATCTTTCTTAATTTTGTATTTAATCATTTTGTATACCGTTGTCGTCAGAATATTCTTTTAGGATAAATTTTCTAATTATTGTGAGATTTAATGTCAGATCAAGGTGCAGACTATAATTAAGTGGAAATAGGTTACATTAAAAATAATTATTTATGTGAATTGTAAAGTTTAATTTTTATATGAAATTGGATTTGATTGTAATAATTAAATAAATAGAGTTGTTATGAAATTAACCCTAAAATATGTACATATCGCCCGTCACTCTCTTTAATGTAATGAGAAAAGTCGTAACATAGTAGATGTACTGGAAGGTGTATCTAGAATTAAGGTATGAAGTAAAGTTTAATTAGTTAAACATTTCATTTACACTGAAGGGAAATCTGTGCAAGTCGGTATACTTTAAAATTTAAATAGATTTATGTAGAAATTATTTATATTAATGATGATAAATTATTTTTTTATTAGTAATAAATTAAAAATTGTTAAAATTGTGTGTAGTTAAGTACAGTGATGGAATATATGAAATATTTTAAATGTAATTTAATTAATAGAAGTAGTTAAGTTATGTACCTTTTGTATCAGGGTTTTATTATATTAAGTAAATATTTATTTATCTCGAAATGTTTCTGACTTATTATAATATATATATATTAATGTTACATAATTATATAAAATTTTATAATGGTAATGAAAAATTATTCGTAGAATAAGATATCTAGTTGTTTAAGATTAGAATTTAATTTATTTGTGTTGTGAAAATATAATAATAGGATAAGTTTGTTCTTTTGAAAAAGTTTTATAGCATCAGCAAATGGTTGAGGGATAAACTTCAATTAAGTTTTAAAGATTAATTATGAAAAAAAAATAAAATTAGGATTAGAAGCTTTACAAAGGTTGAAATAGCGTTTTAGCATATATTATTATATAAAGATTTAAAATATTTTAATACAGATATTAAACTATTAATATAAAATTTTGTATATTAATTAATAATATAAAAATTAGTATATTATAAATTTGTCAAAAACATTTTAAAAATATAAGTGTTTAGAAGGAACTAAGCAAATGTGTTTTTCACCTGTTTATCAAAAACATGGTTTTATGAATTGATTAAAATGTAAAATCAGGCCTGCCCACTGATGTAATATTAAATGGCCGCGGTATTATGACCGTGCAAAGGTAGCATAATAATTTGTCTTTTAATTGAGGACTGGAATGAATGGTTTTATGAAAAAATTTCTGTCTCCTAGATAATATTGTAAAATTTTACTTTTTAGTGAAAAGGCTTAAGAAATAAAATGATTCTGAAGGACAATAAGACCCTATAGATCTTAATATAAGAATTATAAATTTTTAATTTGGTTGTGTTACTTAAATTATTTAATTAATATATTTAGTTGGGGCGACTAAAAGAGAAGATAATCTCTTTTTATTTTAATTATATTTATTTATATAAATATAAAGTTGATCCAAGATTTTTGATTATAAGAGCAAGTTACCTTAGGGATAACAGCGTAATCTTTTTTGAGAGTTCTAATCGACAAAAAGGGTTGCGACCTCGATGTTGGATTAAGATGTCCTTAGAAGCTAAATTTATGGTGTAGCAGCTTATAGAGGAAGGTCTGTTCGACCTTTAAAATCTTACATGATCTGAGTTCAGACCGGCGTGAGCCAGGTTGGTTTATATCCTCAGATATTAAATATATTTTTAGTACGAAAGGACCAAAATATAGAAAAAATTTGTATATAATGAATATTATTAAACTACTAATTTGGCAGATAAGTGCATCAGATTTAGAATCTTATAATGTAATAAAATTACAATTAGTATTGATTTATATAGAGTGTTTAATTTCTTTTATAAATTTTTTATTTTTAATGTTTTTGTGTTAGTGGGGGTAGCTTTTTTGACTTTATTAGAGCGTAAAATTTTAGGTTATGTTCAAATTCGTAAGGGTCCTAATAAGGTGGGTTATTTAGGTATCCCTCAACCATTTGCTGATGCTATAAAACTTTTTTCAAAAGAACAAACTTATCCTATTGTATCTAATTATATACCTTATTATATAAGTCCTGTATTTAGATTATTTTTATCTTTAATTATTTGGGTGGTTATACCATATACTATTAACATAGTAAGTTTTAATTTAGGATTTTTATTTATTGTGTGTTGCTTAAGTCTAAATGTATATACTGTGTTAGCTGCTGGTTGATCTTCAAATTCAAAATATGCTTTCCTGGGTGGCCTCCGTGCTGTTGCTCAAACAATTTCTTATGAAGTAAGTTTGGTTTTAATTTTATTATCTTTTATTTTTATAGTTGGAGGTTTTGATTTGATAAAGTTTAATTTGTATCAGGAGTATGTATGGTTTATAATGTTAAGATTACCATTGAGTATATGCTGGTTAACAAGATCTTTGGCCGAAACTAATCGAACTCCCTTTGATTTTGCTGAGGGGGAGTCTGAATTAGTTTCAGGTTTTAATGTGGAATATAGAAGAGGCGGCTTTGCTTTAATTTTTATAGCTGAGTATTCTAGAATTTTATTTATAAGAATACTATTTACTGTTGTTTTTTTAGGATCAAATATTAATAATATTGCATTTTATTTTAAATTAGTTTTAATTGCTTCAATTTTTATTTGAATTCGAGGTACATTACCGCGGTTTCGATATGATAAATTAATATATTTAGCTTGAAAAAGATTTCTTCCAGTTTCTTTAAATTATTTAATTTTTTTTGTGGGGTTTATTGTTTATTTAATGGTTAATTGAATTTAGTTGAGAAAAATTACTAGCTTAAATTAATTGCTATTTTATGTTTTCAAGACATACACTTGTGAATAGTTAAGTAATCAAAGTTTAAAATAATAATTTATTTCAGAGGTTATTAATTATTGGTATAGAGATGTAATATATAAAATATATAATTGTTAAAACTTGTCCTAGGAGAATATAAGGGTTTTCTACTGGTCGTGCTCCAATTCAAGTTAATAAGATTATAATTGATGCTAGATATCAAAATATAATTTGATTTATTGGAAGAAATTGTATACTACGGAGGGAGTTAACAAAGTAAAATGGTAAAATAATTAAAATTAAAATTGAAGCGACTAGTGCAATTACACCTCCTAATTTATTAGGAATTGATCGAAGAATTGCATAAGCGAATAAAAAGTATCATTCAGGTTGAATGTGTACTGGTGTTACTAAAGGATTAGCGGGCGTAAAATTATCAGGATCCCCTAATTTGTATGGACTTACAAGTGTAAGAATAACTAGTGTTAAAACTAGAATTGTAAATCCTGTAATGTCTTTAAAAGAAAAATAAGGGTGAAAAGGAATTTTATCTATTTCACTCGAAATACCTAATGGGTTATTAGATCCAGTTTGGTGTAAAAATAATAGATGAATTATTGTAGCAGCTATAATAATAAAAGGAAGTAAAAAGTGAAAAGTAAAAAATCGAGTTAAAGTTGCATTATCTACTGCGAAGCCACCTCATACTCATTGGACTAGTTCTGTTCCAATAAATGGGATTGCTGATAGAAGGTTTGTAATTACAGTAGCTCCTCAAAATGATATTTGTCCTCAGGGTAAAACATATCCCACGAAAGCTGTTGCTATAGTTAAAAATAGAATAATAATACCTACTATTCAAGTATATATATATATATATGATCCATAATAAATGCCACGTCCAATATGGAGATATAATGAAATGAAGAAAAGGGATGCTCCATTAGCATGTAATGTTCGTAATAGTCATCCGTAATTTACGTCTCGACAAATATGAGCAACAGATGAAAAGGCAATTTCAATATTAGCTGTAAAGTGTATTGCTAGAAAAAGGCCAGTTAAAGTTTGAATAATTAAACATAATCCTAGGAGGGATCCAAAATTTCATCAACTTGAAATATTTACAGGAGTAGGCAAATCAATTAATGAGTTATTAGCAATTTTTAGTAGCGGGTGGCTTTTGCGAATTGGTGTTAACATTAATTAAATTATTTTTCGTAGTGGGCCTAAGGAAATATTTGTGATTTTTACTGTTACAATTAATGTTAAAAATAAATATATAATTAAAATTATAGTTGTAGGAGTAATATTATTGATGTAATATTTTGAAATAGATGTAAAAATTGAAGTATTTATTTCTAAAGATAAAATTATTTCATTATTAATTACTTTAGTTGGAATAATTAAATTATCAATAATTAAAAATATTATTAAAAAAAGTGTAATTAAAAAAAATATGTATATAGTTGAATATAGTGAAATCAAAAATTTTTCATTTGAAGCGAGACTAGCAATATAAATAAATAGAACCAAAAGGCCACCCAGGAAGATCAGTCTTAGAACGTAGGAAAACCAAAAAGATCTATATAATCTTCCTGTGTAAATAGCAATTAAAATAGTTTGAATTATTAGTAATAATCCTATTACAATAGGATTGTTAGCTAGTATTAAATTAATATTTATCAAAAAAATTAATCCTGAAATTAATAAATTTCTTACAATAAGCAGAAAATAATTTAATTAAAATATTAGCTTTGGAAGTTAAACATGGTATTATTATCTTTTCTGATGTGTTTTCAAGTTTATTAGAACTATATTAGGTTTACAAGACCAAAATTTTTTATTAAATTACAAAAACTAATGAATTGTTTATTATATTTTTATATTTTGGTTGGGTTAAGTATTGTTTTAAGAGGGATAGTTGCTTTTGTGTCTAAACGTAAACATTTGTTATCAGTATTATTTAGATTGGAATATATAGTATTAGGTATTTTTGTTTTATTTATATTTTTTTTAATCGTATATAATTCTGAAGTTTTTTTTAGATTAATTTTTTTAACATTAGCAGTGTGTGAAGGGGTTTTAGGTCTTTCAATCTTAGTTTCATTAGTTCGTAGACATGGAAATGATTATTTTATGTCTTATAATATTTTACAATGTTAAAAGTATTATTTATAATGGTTTTTATAATCCCTTTATTTTTTAGAACTTATTTTTGAATTTTGGTGCAAGGTTTGTTTTTTATTATATCATTTTTGTTTTTGTTAAATTTTTATAATATACTTGATTTGAGAAATTTAAATTACATATTTGGCATTGATATTCTTTCTGGTGTGCTAATTTTATTATCTTTTTGAATTTGTTCTTTAATAGTTTTAGCTAGAATAAGTGTTTTAAAAACTAATTTTAATTCTTTAACTTTTATTATTCTAATCTTGTTATTGTTGTTTTCATTATATATAACTTTTTGTAGTATTAATATATTAATATTTTATATTTCATTTGAGGCTAGATTAATTCCTACTTTATTATTAATTATAGGTTGGGGATATCAACCAGAACGATTGCAGGCGGGTCTTTATTTGTTGTTCTACACTTTATTTGGTTCGCTTCCTTTATTATTAGGAATTTTTATAATATATAGTTATTGAGGAAATGTTGATTTAAATATATTACTATTATTTAATTTTAGATTTGAAAGTAGATTATGATATATTAGATTAATTATAGCTTTTTTAATTAAAATACCCATATATATATTACATTTATGATTACCAAAAGCTCATGTTGAGGCGCCTGTTTCAGGATCTATAATTTTAGCGGGCGTTTTATTAAAATTAGGGGGGTATGGATTACTACGATTAATACCTTTTTTAATAAAAATTGGTGTTATGTTTAATATTTTGTGAATTACAATTAGTTTATTTGGTAGAGTGGTAGTTAGATTAATATGTTTGCGTCAAACAGATTTAAAATCTTTAATTGCCTTTTCATCTGTTGCTCATATAAGAATTGTAATTTCGGGATTAATGAATGCTACTTTTTGAGGATTAGAAAGATGTTTAGTTTTAATAATTGGTCACGGCTTATGTTCTAGAGGTATATTTGCTTTAGTAAATATTTGTTATGAGCGATTAGGAAGTCGAAGATTATTAATCAATAAGGGTTTACTAAGTTTTATACCTACTATAACAATGTGATGATTTTTATTAAGTTCCTCTAATATAGCAGCACCACCTTCTCTAAATTTAGCTGGAGAAATTGGCTTAATTAACAGAATTATTTTTTGAAGATTTAATAGATTTATAAGTTTAATATTGTTATCATTTTTATGTGCTGGATACACTTTATACCTATTTTCAATTAGACAACATGGACTTTTATATTCGGGTATTTATTCTTGTTCTTCTGGAAAATTTAATGAATATTTAATATTAGCTCTGCATTGAGTCCCATTTAAATTATATTATTTTAGGGATTGATTTTTGTATACATTGACTTTGTTTAATTAGTTTTATTTAAAATTTTAGTTTGTGGAACTTTAGAAACACTGGAGTGTATTAAACAAATGATGTTAAATTTAAAAATTTGTTATCTGAGATTTTTCTTTCTTTTCTTTTTATCTTTCTTTTTATTTTTTTTTGGATTAAACTTAATAATAATAGAAGAATCTATTTTTATTGAGTGAAATATGTTTAGAATTCAAAATTTATCGGTTGTAATAACATTATTATTTGATTGAATATCTTTAATTTTTTTAAGATGTGTATTATTTATTTCTTCTATGGTAGTTATATATAGAGAAGAATATATAAGCGGGGATAAGAATATTAATCGTTTTATTTTGTTAGTTTTAATATTTGTATTTTCTATAGGAATATTAATTGTTAGACCTAATTTGATTAGTATTTTATTAGGATGAGATGGGCTAGGATTAGTTTCTTATTGTTTAGTAATTTATTACCAAAATACAAAATCATTTAATGCTGGGATATTAACAGCTCTTTCTAATCGAGTTGGTGATGTTGCAATTCTTATTAGTATTGCATGAATATTAAATTTTGGTAGATGGAATTATATTTTTTATATGGATTATATAAATAACTATAGTGATATATGATTAATTTCAGGATTAATTGTTTTAGCGGGGATAACTAAAAGAGCTCAAATTCCATTCTCTGCTTGATTACCAGCAGCTATAGCAGCGCCTACTCCTGTATCTTCTTTAGTTCATTCATCTACTTTAGTAACTGCTGGGGTTTATTTAGTTATTCGTTTTAGACCTATTGTTAGAGGAAGAATTTTTTGATATTTTCTTTTTTATATTTCAGTATTAACTATATTTATGTCTGGTTTAGGAGCAAATTATGAATTTGATTTAAAAAAAATTATTGCACTATCTACTTTAAGACAATTAGGGGTTATAATAAGTGTTTTAAGTTTAGGTTATCCTTTATTATCATTTTTTCATCTTTTAACACATGCTATATTTAAAGCTTTATTATTCTTATGTGCTGGGTGTATCATTCATAATATTAAAGATTGACAAGACATTCGATATTTAGGTTGTGTAGGGTTAATGTTACCTTTGACAAGATCTTGTTTTAATATTGCTAACTTAGCACTATGTGGCATACCTTTTTTAGCAGGATTTTATTCTAAAGATTTGATTTTGGAAATATTAAGAATAAATTTTTTGAATATTTTAATTTTTATTTTATATTTTATTTCGACGGGTTTAACAGTTTGCTATTCTTTTCGTTTGATTTTTTATTCTATAATAGGGGATTTAAATATATCAAGTTTCTTTTTTTTTAATAATAATGAAAGTAAAATAAACTGACCAATAATTTTTTTATCATTTATAGCTATTATAGTAGGAAGAATTTTATCATGATTAATTTTTTCAAAAGTGGAAATAATTTGTTTGCCATTTCATTTAAAATTATTAACTTTATTCGTTTGTTTAATTGGTGCATGAATAGGATTGGAAATTAATCAATTAAAAATTTCAGTGATAATATCAGCTTTAGAAAAGAAGTTTATTTTTTCATTTATAGGTTCTATATGATTTATGCCTTTTTTGTCAACACAAAGATTAATTAATATCTATCTTAATTTAGGGAGTTATTATATAAAAAGAATGGATCATGGATGAAGAGAATATATTGGATCCCAGGGATTTAACATAAGCTTAATAAGTTTAGCTAAAAAAGTTCAAGAATTTCAGAATAATACAATTAAAATTTATTTTATAACTTTTTTTTTATGAATTTTAATAGTTTTTATTGTAGTATTAAATATATATTTATGTAGCTTATAAATAAAGCAAAACATTGAAGCTGTTTAGAAAGTTATTTAACTCATAAATGGTACTTAAGAGAAAAATTTCTTTTTTTACTATGAAAAAGTAATGTGTTGGTGTTACACTACATAAATATAAAATAAGAATACTTAACGGTGTTAACCGCTATAATTAAAAGTTAGCAGCTTTTATTAGAATAATCAGTTTTCTTTAATAGAAGAAATATCTTAATATTACCATTAACAGTGGTATTCCTCTAGTGTTTGGATTCTATTAATAAATGGGGTGAAATCACCATAATTTTAGGTCGAAACTAAATGCAATAATCGCTTCACATTTAAATATAAGATTAACTATATAAGTACTTTTTGAATGCAACCCAAATGTTATTGTTAACTATAATCCTGGATAGAAAGTTTGTTAATTAAGATGCTCATAGTAAGGCTCCCTGATTTCATTCGTGGTAGAGTCCTAGAAGGAGAATTGTTAAAAACAATATTCTGACGGCTATTCATGATCATATATTTACTTTTTCATAAATGGTGACTATAGGTAATAAAAGGGTAATTTCTACATCAAAAATTAAGAAGATAATCGCAATTAGGAAGAATCGTAGTGAAAATGGTATTCGTGCATTTCTTTTAGGATCAAATCCACACTCAAAAGGAGAATTTTTTTCTCGATCTCTGTTGCTTTTTTTTGATAAAAAAGATGAAATTATTATAATAATTACTGTAATAATGATATTAATTGTGGATATAAAGTATACTAAAAATATTATTTTATTTAAGAAAACTTAATCTTTTTGGTTGGAAGCCAAATATACAAATATATATTTATAAAATAACTTCCTCATCAGTAGATGGAAACATATAAAAATAATCAAACTACATCTACAAAGTGTCAGTATCAGGCGGCTGCCTCAAAGCCAAAGTGATGTTGAGGTGAGAAGTGGCATAGTGAGTGTCGTAAAAGACATATTATTAGGAAAGTGGTTCCAATTAGAACGTGTAAACCGTGGAATCCTGTGGCTACAAAAAATGTTGTTCCGTATACTGCATCAGCAATAGTAAAAGGTGCTTCTATATATTCATATATTTGAAGTAGAGTGAAATAAATTCCTAAAAAAACTGTAAATATTAAGGCTTGTATAGTTTGACTAAAATTTTTTTCTAATAATCTATGGTGGGCCCATGTTACGGTAATACCTGAGGCTAAAAGAATGGTTGTATTTAATAACGGAATTTGAAATGGATTAAAAGGTGTAATTCCTATTGGAGGTCAATATGCTCCTAATTCTTGAGTTGGAGATAATCTTCTGTGAAAAAATGCTCAAAAAAAAGAAATAAAAAAAAATACTTCTGAAATAATAAATAAAATTATTCCTCATCGTAGGCCAATAGTGACTTGTAGAGTATGTATACCTTGAAGTGTTCTTTCTCGAGTGACATCTCGTCATCATTGGATTATAGTTATTAAAATAATAAGAACGCCTATTAAAAATATCTGTAGATTATATTGGTGAAATCATTTTACTAATCCTGTTGTTAAAATTATAGCGCCTAAAGCTCCTGATAAAGGTCAGGGTCTTCGATCAACTAAGTGATAAGGATGATTTATTATCATTAGTTTACTTCTCTGGAGTAAAGAGTACTCAAAATAGCAAAGACATAAGATTGGATGATTGCGACTGCTACTTCTAAGATTAGAAGAAGGATTTGTCCAATTATTAAGGTGCAGACAAGTGCTGAGTTTATAGAAGGGCCTGTTCTTCCTAATAAAGTTAATAATAGATGACCAGCAATTATATTTGCAGCTAGTCGAATAGCTAGTGTTCCAGGTCGAATTATATTACTAATAGTTTCAATGCAAACTATAAAAGGTATTAGAATAGGGGGAGTTCCTTGTGGAATTAAGTGGGCAAATATATGTTGAGTATGATTAATTCATCCATATAATATAAATCTTAATCATAGTGGTAAGGCTAAAGTTAGAGTTAAAATTATATGTCTTGTTCTTGTGAAAATATAGGGAAATAGCCCTAAAAAGTTATTAAATATAATTAATGAAAAAAGAGTTACAAAAAAGACTGATCTTCCTGGGTGGCCTTTTGGTTCTATTAAAATTTTAAATTCTTTATGAAGAATTATAATTATTAAAGTTCATAAAATGTTTATTCGTGTTGGTAAAAATCAAAAGGTGTAAGGTAAAATAAGTAAGCCTAAGATTGTGCTAGATCAATTTAAGTTAAGATTAAAAATTTTAGTGGTGGGATCAAAAACTGAAAATAGGTTGGTTATCATTTTCAAATTAAAAATGTTGATTTAATTAATTTAAGTTGAATATTAGAAATATTCATGGGATATTTATTAAAATAATTTAAAATTAAAAATGTAATATATGTGGTAAAGAAAATAATAAATAAAAGTAATCAATTAAGAGGTGATATTTGAGGAATCTAAAAATATTAATTGATAATAATTTAAGATTGACATTCTTATGTTATATATTGATTTAACTAATTTTTATAATCATTAGAAATATTTCGTTACTAATATTATAGGTTGGTTTAAGAGACCATTACTAACATTTCAGTCATCTAATGACGTTCTTATTATATTTTGCATTCAGTTGATAAATTGAGATGTTGTTACTCTTTCAATTACAATAGGTATAAAACTATGATTTGCTCCACAAATTTCCGAGCATTGTCCAAAAAATAAGCCTGGCCGATTAATTATGAAGTTCGTTTGATTTAAGCGGCCAGGGATTGCATCTGCTTTTACACCTAAAGTTGGAATAGTTCATGAATGTAATACATCAGCTGCTCTAATTAATATACGAACTTGATTATTTATTGGGAGAATAGTTCGTGTATCTACATCTAACAGACGAAATCCTCTAGAATTTAGGTCGTTTAATGGAATTATATAGGAATCAAATTCTACATTAATAAAGTCGGAATATTCATAACTTCAATATCATTGATGACCAATAGTTTTTAGAGTTAAAGTAGGTTCTCTTAATTCATCTAATAAATATAAAAGTCGTAAGGATGGTATTGCAATAAAGATTAAAATGATGGCTGGTACAATTGTTCATACTACTTCAATTAATTGACCTTCGAGGAGGAAGCGATTAGGTAGTTGATTAAGAAATAGATTAAACATAGTATATCCTACTAGTGTAGTAACTAGAATAATAATAAAAATTGTGTGATCATGGAAAAATATTAGTTGTTCTATTAAAGGGGATGCTCTATCTTGTAAACCTAATTGATTTCATGTTGCAATTACTAAATAAAAATATAATTTTATGTTTAGAGCTTAAATCCAATGCACTTATCTGCCAAATTAGTAAAAATTAATTATTGGAAGTTCATTATAGCTATGATCTGCTGGAGGTGTATTATGTAATCATTCTAATGAGGCTGGGGTTCTATAATGAAATATTACTGGTCGTGCTCTAATTATAGCCTCTCAAATAATTACAATTAAGAAAATTACTCCAATAAGGGAAATATAAGATCCGGTTGATGAAATTACGTTTCAAATAGTATAGGCGTCTGGATAGTCTGAGTATCGTCGTGGTATACCTCTTAATCCTAGAAAGTGTTGAGGAAAGAAGGTTAAATTTACACCTAAAAATATAATAATAAATTGAATTTTTAATCATTGTTGATTTAATGTTATTCTTGTAAATAGTGAGAATCATTGAACAAATCCTCCTATAATTGCAAATACAGCTCCCATAGAAAGGACATAATGAAAATGGGCAACTACATAGTAAGTATCATGTAAAATAATATCAATGGATGAATTTGCTAATACTACACCTGTTAAGCCTCCTACTGTAAATAGAAATACAAATCCTAAGGATCATAGAAGAGGCGGCGAGTATGTTATATTTATTCCGTGTAGTGTGGCTAATCATCTAAAGATTTTAATTCCAGTAGGAACTGCAATGATTATAGTAGCTGCTGTAAAGTAGGCTCGTGTATCTACATCTATTCCTACCGTGAATATATGGTGGGCCCATACAACGAATCCTAGTAGTCCAATTGCTAATATTGCGTAAATTATACCTAATGTACCAAAAGCCTCTTTTTTACCTCTTTCTTGATTAATAATATGGGAAATTATTCCAAACCCAGGAATAATTAAAATATATACTTCTGGGTGGCCAAAAAATCAAAATAAATGTTGATATAAAATAGGATCTCCGCCTCCAGCAGGATCGAAGAAGGAAGTATTTAGGTTACGGTCTGTTAATAATATAGTGATTGCTCCAGCTAAAACGGGAAGAGATAATAATAATAAAATGGCTGTAATAAGTACTGATCATACAAATAGTGGTATTCGATCTAATGTTATTCCTATTGGTCGTATATTAATAATTGTTGTAATAAAATTAGCAGCTCCTAAAATTCTAGAAGCACCTGCAAGGTGTAATGAAAAGATAGAAAGATCTACTGACCCCCCCGCATGAGCCATTCCTCTTGATAAAGGAGGATAAACAGTTCAGCCAGTTCCTGCACCATTTTCAATAATTCTTCCTCTTAATAATAATATGAGCGAGGGGGGGAGTAATCAAAATCTTATATTATTAAGGCGTGGAAATGCTATATCAGGTGCTCCTAACATTAAGGGAACTAGTCAGTTTCCAAATCCCCCAATTATAATTGGTATTACTATAAAAAAAATTATAATGAATGCATGAGCTGTAACGATGACATTATAAATTTGATCATCTCTAATTAATCTGCCTGGTTGACCTAATTCAGCGCGAATTAAAATGCTTAGAGAGGTGCCTACTAAGCCCGCTCATACTCCAAAAATAAGATATATTGTACCAATATCTTTATGGTTTGTAGAAAAAAGTCAACGTTGCGATAAAATGGCTGAAATATTAAGCGTAAGATTGTAAATCTTATAATGAATAATATTTATTCTTTTATCACGAGGTTTTATAGTGTATAAATAACATTTTAGAGTGCAAATCTAAAGAAATAAAATTTTTATTGGAACTTAAGGTTTAGAAGGGTTTACTTGTATATACAGCTTTGAAGGCTATTAGTTTTAATTATTTTAACTTAAAACCTTAAGTTAATTTGTAATTAAAACGTTAATAAGAGCCGGGAATCTTAAAATGGAAAAAATATTAAGGCTAATTCTAATTATTTGATATATTGTTAGTGGGATAAAAGGTATTATTCACATTTTTATTGAGTGTAATATTAAAAGATTTAAATAGGTAACTCGTAAATAGTAGAATAGAGTAATTAATGTTGATATAATTATGATAAAAATAATTAAAATATTTCCTTTTTCTAAAAAATTTTGGAGAACAATTCACTTAGGAAAAAATCCTAGGAATGGAGGAAGACCTCCTAGAGATATTAAATTTAATCTAAAAGTTAACTTATTAAGTTTATTTATATTAAATGCTCTGTAAATTTGATTAATATGAAAAATATTATTTAATATAAAGAATATGATGACGGTTGTTGATAGTAGAACGTATATTATATAATACATAAGTCAAGTGGATTCTCTAATTGATATTGCTGCTATAATTCATCTTAGATGATTAATTGCAGAAAAGGCTATAAGTTTTCGAAGTATTGTTTGATTTAAACCTCCAATTGCACCTATAATAGCGGACAAAAAAATTGATATTGTAATTAATTTTATTCTTATATTTATGTTATAGGATAATAATACTAATGGAGCAAATTTTTGTCATGTCATTAGAATAAAGGAGTTAAATCAGCTTAATCCCTGTATAACTATAGGAAATCATATATGTAAAGGTGCAGCGCCTATTTTTAATAAAAGAGATGTATTAATTAATGCTAGTGCTGCTTTATTTACAGAAGTAAAATTTATAAATTTAAGAGAGTAAAATAAATAAATGACTCTTAAAATTAAGACGGTAGACCCTAGGGCCTGTGTTAGGAAGTACTTAAGTGAAGCCTCTGTCGATCGTTGATTTATACCATTGCTTATAGTGGATGAAAGAAAGGAGATTAATCTCAATCCTATCATGCACAAATCAAGATGTTGATGAGACTGATAGTAAGGTACTTCTGAGTAATGTGATGAGAAATAAAAATTTTTTGGGATTAAAATGCACTAAAAAAGAAGAGATTTAAGCTCTCATAAATGGGGTATGAGCCCATTAGCTTGAGATTAGCTTACTTTTATTATGAATAGGTGTTTAAAATTGGCACGTTAGACTTTGATTCTAAAGGGGAAAATTCATCATTTTTATTCATAAAAATAATAAAGGTATAAATAAATATACTTGTTTTACTTTATCATTGTAATCCTTAAAATCAGGCACTTTATT